TTGGTTTTTTGTAGGATTAGGGTTCAAAACAAAAAATGGACCGGCCCATACATAGTATGAACTCAAAATTACAGAATTAATAACCAACTCATCGCTTCACATTATCTAGATCTAAACAACCAGTCAAGATATGATATATTGGTCATATCATTGTAGCAACTGAAATCTTTTTTGCATAAACACAAAAAAAAACCAAACCAATCTGATTATGAGTTTGGGAAGCGAAATCTAGAATGATGTGGATAAATGGAAGAACGGTGAGAGAAAGAGATAAAAAGAACGCCAATGATATATGATTCCAATATAATATGTAAGGTCTATGAATCATTTCATAAAAAGCAATGTAATAAAGCATCAAACTAATTCCTCCCGAATTAAATGAATATGTTCATAGAAAAAAAATCAAGAGCCTAGAGCCAATAAAGACTGAGAAGATTGACTCAAGAACAGGAGCTCCATTGTATAATTCAGACCTAACCATTAATTGAGAAGCGATGGGAACGACGGAAACCTGTGAATACAGAAGATTCTATTAAAAACGAATCCTAATGATTCATTGAGTGGGATGGCGGAACAAACCAGGTATCAATTCATTTGTTCTGAAAGATCGTGGGCTAACCTTACAATTGAAATAGATATTGAAAGAGTAAATGTTCGCCCGCGAAAGCTTTATTTTACCGAATTGCTCTATTTTTTGAGCGATCCGATATGATAAAGACAAAACAAAATAAAGATTCGTTATAGCCTTATATATTATTATATTATAAATAAATTATAAATAAAAAATTACATTATCTAGAAATATATGTTTAGCTATATATCCAAAAGCTATATATAAACAAGATATAAAAATTTCTAATAGAAATAGATTAGATGAAAATTAGATGAAATATCAAAGAATCCCACGATTCAGTGTATTATTCAAAAAAATGGAATTTTATCTTAACTAAATTTTTTTGAATCATTTCATTCGCGAGGAGCTGGATGAGAAGAAACTCTCATGTCCGGTTCTGGAGTAGAGATGGAATTTTAAAAAGACCCATCCACTATAACCCCAAAAGAACCAGATTCCGTAAACAACATAGAGGAAGAATGAAGGGAATATCTTATCGAGGTAATCGTATTTGTTTCGGTAGATACGCTCTTCAAGCACTTGAACCTGCTTGGATCACATCTAGACAAATAGAAGCGGGGCGACGAGCAATGACACGAAACGTACGCCGTGGTGGAAAAATATGGGTACGTATATTTCCAGACAAACCAGTTACAGTAAGACCTACAGAAACACGTATGGGTTCGGGGAAAGGATCCCCCGAATATTGGGTAGCTGTCGTTAAACCAGGTAGAATACTTTATGAAATGGGCGGAGTAGCAGAAAATATAGCTAGAAAAGCTATTTCAATAGCGGCGTCCAAAATGCCTATACGAACTCAATTCATTATTTCGGGATAGGAATAAAAGAAAAAGAGGTCTTTGGGATGAAAAAAAATTGCAGGTTTCTTTTTTTGATTTTGGACAAACAATATTTCTTTTTTTTTCCTTCGTTCTTTGCATTGAAAAATCGAATAAAAAAATGATATGATTCAACCCCAGACCCATTTGAATGTAGCGGACAACAGCGGGGCCCGAGAATTGATGTGTATTCGAATCATAGGAACTAGTAATCGCCGATACGCTCATATTGGTGACGTTATTGTTGCTGTGATCAAAGAAGTAGTACCAAATATGCCTCTAGAAAGATCAGAAGTAATCAGAGCTGTAATTGTACGTACCTGTAAAGAACTCAAACGTGACAACGGTATGATAATACGATATGATGACAATGCTGCAGTTATTATTGATCAAGAAGGAAACCCAAAAGGAACTCGAATTTTTGGTGCGATCGTCCGGGAATTGAGACAGTTAAATTTCACTAAAATAGTTTCCTTAGCCCCTGAGGTATTATAAGACGAGACCATGATATAGTTATAGTAAGCGAATGAAATAGATTAATTAGTAGATTGTGTTTCACGCATATACCTTTAATTTAATATTTAATAGAATTCATAAATAAAAAAATAAAAAAGAGCATGTTGATTATATCAAAATTAGCAGGCACCAATAATTTTAGTTCATCATGGGTAGGGACACTATTGCTGACATAATAACCTCTATACGAAATGTCGACATGGATAGAAAAGTAACGGTTCGAATAGCATCTACTAATATCACCGAAAACATTGTTAAAATACTTTTACGGGAAGGTTTTATCGAAAACGTGAGGAAACATCAGGAAAGCAACAAATATTTTTTGGTTTTAACCCTGCGACATAGAAGGAATAGGAAAGGAACATATAGAACTATTTTAAATTTAAAACGGATCAGTCGACCTGGTCTACGAATCTATTCTAACTATCAACGAATTCCTAGAATTTTAGGTGGTATGGGGATTGTAATTCTTTCTACTTCTAGAGGTATAATGACAGACCGAGAGGCTCGCCTAGAAAGAATTGGTGGAGAAATTTTGTGTTATATATGGTAATCCTTCTGATATTCGAATTGGATCCGGAACTTCCTATTTGTGAAAAAAAAAAGAGAAAGGGCGGGTTGTCTAATATCACTACTCCTCCATTAATTAATACTTTAAGGGGGTTTTACCTGGAATGAAAGAACAAAAATGGATTCATGAAGGTTTAATTACTGAATCACTTCCCAACGGTATGTTCCGGGTGCGTTTAGATAATGAAAATATGATTCTAGGTTATGTTTCAGGAAGGATCCGACGTAGTTTTATACGGATACTACCAGGAGATAGAGTCAAAATTGAAGTAAGTCGTTATGATTCAACCAAAGGGCGTATAATTTATAGAATCCGAAACAAGGATTCGAATAATTAGGGAGTTTTTCAACTTCAACATTCCTTTTTTCATGGAGATACAATTCGAAGTTCAAAATTTCAAGAAACTTATTTTCTTCCAAGAAGTAGATTCTTAATTAAGTTAAGGTAAGGAATAACAAATATGAAAATAAGGGCTTCTGTTCGTAAAATTTGCGAAAAATGTCGACTGATCCGTAGACGGGGACGAATTATAGTAATTTGTCCCAACCCGAGACATAAACAAAGACAAGGATAATTTTTCGAAAAGAGATTCTCTAAAGAACCCGATGTACAAATAAAAAAAAATCATGTTTTGACATGAAATGGATATATCCATATATCTCTTACTCATATTTATGAGATGATAAAATATGGCAAAACCTATACCAAGAATTGGTTCACGTAGGAATGGACGTATTGGTTCACGTAAGAGTGCGCGTAGAATACCAAAGGGAGTTATTCATGTTCAAGCAAGTTTTAACAATACCATTGTGACCGTTACAGATGTACGGGGTCGGGTGGTTTCTTGGTCCTCGGCCGGTACTTGTGGATTCAGGGGTACAAGAAGAGGGACGCCATTTGCTGCTCAAACCGCAGCAGGAAATGCTATTCGTACAGTAGTGGATCAAGGTATGCAACGAGCAGAAGTCATGATAAAGGGTCCTGGTCTCGGAAGAGATGCAGCATTACGAGCTATTCGTAGAAGTGGTATACTATTAAGTTTCGTACGGGATGTAACTCCTATGCCACATAACGGCTGTAGACCTCCTAAAAAAAGACGTGTATAGGAATAAACTGTGTAGAAATAAACATTGAAGAGATTTCAAGAGAAATAAATGATTCAATGATCTGATCAAGTAATATTACTATGGTTCGAGAGAAAGTAACAGTATCTACTCGGACACTGCAGTGGAAGTGTGTTGAATCAAGAGTAGACAATAAGCGTCTTTGTTATGGACGCTTTATTCTGTCTCCACTTATTAAAGGTCAAGCCGACACAATAGGCATTGCGATGCGAAGAGCTTTGCTTGGAGAAATAGAAGGAACATGTATCACACGTGCAAAATCTGAGAAAATACCCCATGAATATTCTACCATAGTAGGTATTCAAGAATCAGTACATGAAATTTTAATGAATTTGAAAGAAATTGTATTGAGAAGTAATCTGTATGGAACTCGCGGCGCGTTTATTTGTGCCAGGGGTCCTGGATATGTAACTGCTCAAGACATCATTTCACCGCCTTCTGTGGAAATCGTTGATAATACACAACATATAGCTAGACTGATGGAACCGATTGATTTGTGTATTGGATTACAAATCGAGAGGAATCGCGGATATAGTATAAAAAGGCCAAATAACTTTCAAGACGGAAGTTATCCTATAGATGCTGTATTCATGCCTGTTCGAAATGCGAATCATAGTATTCATTCTTATGGGAATGGGAATGAAAGACAAGAGATACTTTTTCTCGAAATATGGACAAATGGGAGTTTAACTCCTAAAGAAGCACTTCATGAAGCCTCCCGTAATTTGATTGATTTATTTATTCCTTTTCTACATGCGGAAGAAGAAACTTTACATTTAGAGTACAATCAACACAAGAGCACTTTACCCCCTCTTACTTTTCATGATAGATTGGCTAAACTAAGGAAAAACAAAAAAGAAATAGAATTGAAATATATTTTTATTGACCAATTAGAATTGCCTCCCAGGATCTATAATTGCCTCAAAAGGTCCAATATACATACATTATTAGACCTTTTGAATAAGAGTCAAAAGGATCTTATGAAAATTGAAGATTTTCGCATAGAAGATGTAAAACAGTTATTGGGCATTCTAGAAAAACATTTCACAATTGATTAACCGAAGAATAATAAATAGATTGAATTTTTTTCATATTTTTTTTTTTTTTTTAGAAAAAAAAACTGGGTTTTGAATCTTTAACCAAATCCATATATTCGGAACAGATTCAGAATTTAATTGAATAGATGTATGTATCTAGGGAGAATTCACTTTGAAGCGACTATTCCCTAGATACACATGCGGGATATTTTATTTCACAATTGAATCAATTGAAATTTAAAAAAGACCTAAAGTTAGGGATTTATCAATAGGTAATGTTGCTCCAATACCCAACCAAAG